TATCTTATCCTCTGTTATCTTATCTTCTATTTTGGAATCAAAGAAAGATATTTTTAAACGGCTCATATGTTGTGACTTGGAATAAACGTTTCTCTGTGGAGAAAGGGAAATAGCAATTTTTTCCTATAGAACGTCTACAAACAAGAGGATTTAATCGGAAATATCGACAGATTCCTGTGTGTGGACCAAATAAATATGAAAATGAAATAAAAAAGATCCACTGTTCTAATTTAATCCTTATCGAATTTGAATATCAGAATAGTGAATATAGTCATGATTCAACGGGTTAGGTCCACTTACTTTTTATTTTTTTTTTTCGAATCTTTATAATTGATTGGAATAATGGAAAATAACAATATTTTGGAATTCAAGGAAACGACTTATCATGATTCATTAGAATCATGATAGATTATTTGAATCTATTCTAAGGATTAGAATAGAATCTATTAAAATAATAGAATTTCTATATTCTATAGAATATAGAAATTATAGAATTAGAAATTCTAGAATCAAAATAATAAACAAATGTGCCACTAGATAATTTTCAATTTTGAGTTTCTAACTATAATTACTATTATATTATTCATTATAATAATAACTTGTTATAATTAAAGAGAACTTTTTTATAATTGAATGAAATTATACGGTTTTTACTTTTTTTATTACAAAAAAAAAATATGTCGTCTATTCTACCTTCAATCAAATATGAATACTACGGCTGGAGTTTTATGAAAAAAGCCAAAGCCCCTTATCGGATTTGAACCGATGACTTACGCCTTACCATGGCGTTACTCTACCACTGAGTTAAAAAGGCCTATTTGATTCAATTTCTGAATAAGCCACTAGCCACGATGAGTCTAGTGTATATAATTATTATAAATTATAAATAATAATTTATGTACATAAATATATCTTATCCACATAGTCGTTCATTCAGGAACGAAAAATTGGATTTATCTAATGAGTATAGGTAAAATGGTTTATTGATATTGGATTTGATCAATGCAATGAATTGTTTCATCATAAGACCGATCCTAATTAAATCGATGAGCCCCACCCTAACGAAATTCATTTGATTGAGACATGTACACCCACGAATTGAATATAGATCCATTCACCGAATCATTGATAAAGCAATTCGACTTGGCGAGAAAAACAATTTTCAATAACTTGTTGATCCCTATCCCTCTCTTCCCCAGATTTCCAAATTTATCGTTTTTGAATTTCTTGGCTTAGTGTGAGATCGAAATATACCTACCTAACCTAATCTTAACAATGAGTGAATCAATGAGTGAAAGTATGAGAAATTGAGTTTAATCCCGTTTATAGCATATGGCAAACCAATCACTTCCCGAAGGGTACTAGCCTTCGTATTATTTAAATAAAATAATAATATAGTTTTTTTTTTCTTTTCGAATATTTAGTCTTTTTGTTTTTTCATTTTTTAGACGTTTCTTCTAATCACTACTAAACCACTATTTTCATTTGATATTCTATAATGTAATTAATATAACTATATATTCAAATTGTAAAATTTATGTATATTATTTATTTTTTAATAAAGAAAAAAAAATGCAATTCAATTTCAAATAAAAGAATTTCTATATAGAATTATATGGGTAATAGTGATTAGAATGAACGATTCATAAATATAAATCCCAAATCAAAAAATTCTATGGAATAATGAAAGACAGAAAAATCCTTCGAATTGCATCATATTAGTCGATTATATTTATATTGACAATTTCAAAAAACTATTCATACTATGATCATAGTATGATGGCAGTCGGGCAAGTATGCCCCCATCGTCTAGTGGTTCAGGACATCTCTCTTTCAAGGAGGCAGCGGGGATTCGACTTCCCCTGGGGGTAGGGTACTACGAAAGGAAGTTGATCATGGATTATCAATAAGCTTGGAATTGATTCTTCCCGGGTCGATGCCCGAGCGGTTAATGGGGACGGACTGTAAATTCGTTGGCAATATGTCTACGCTGGTTCAAATCCAGCTCGGCCCAATAATTCGCGGATCCACCATAAAATGATATAACCCATTTGTCCTTCGACAGAAATGCTTGATATGAAAGAATAAAAAAAACTCTTTTTTTATTGATTGACAGATTGATTATCAATCAATTTGACAATAACGAAAAAATGACTATTAATCCATGCTCCTCTCACTAAAGTACATGTCTCCGCGCATATCAATCTATTACTCGCGTCTCTGTCTGGTAAAATATGACAATTCGAATCAAAAATCTACATACTACATAGAAAGGTTTGAAGGAAATTAAATCAACAACATATGTTGTACACTTGATTTCCCCGGGATTGTAGTTCAATTGGTCAGAGCACCGCCCTGTCAAGGCGGAAGCTGCGGGTTCGAGCCCCGTCAGTCCCGATGGATCCAAATCCAATAAAAAAAAATACATCAATTCATCTCTTTCTTTCCTGTGAAAGAGAGAACAAATAACATAACTTAATTTTATTCCAAACGGGATCTCTCTTATTTTTTTTCCACATTTTTCATCAAAAAAAAATATGGAAATTTCCATTTCTTCAACGAGTATTGATTGATGGGAGAAAGCCATATGTGCCATATGTGAATTACCGCAATTATTGGTAGCATCATATTCCGTATTCGAAAGAATACCGTACTGGGTCTAGTTGATTACGCCCGATTTTTGTAATGGAATAGAGTACTATACGTTTCCGGGAAGCACATATACAAAGGGAATTTGGACGATACAAAAAAAATTGTACATAGTAAACTATGATCTAATTTTTCGTCTTAAAGCAAAATATATACGTTCAGGCTCCGATTTTGTGTAACCCCAATTAGTAAATTCAATTACTAATTTGAATTTGAAATAATCTATCTCATTCAAATTTCACACTTAACTTTTGATATATACGTCCCACTACTAATTCAAGGAAAGAGGATATTAATACAAACAAGGATCCCCATCTATCTGTCTTAGTGAGGGAATTAATAATTTTTGAAAGTTTAAGTTTAGTTTAATTATTTTTTTTTAAGAAGATTTGATCAGTACAAAAAAAGGAAGGAGTTTAGTTCGAACCTACCTCCTTTTCCTTTTTTGAATTTCGCTGCTATTGTTTGCTTGAGTTTGTTTATAAACAATGTGAGGGTAAAGGTAGTCTGATGAGACTTCATCAGATAATTGCATTGGACAAGAGGGCAGTAGATTATAGAAAAGAAAGAATGCAAAAAATTAGAAATAAAAAAAAAGTACAGAAATTCTTGATTGCATCAGGAATCCCATTTTGTTTGAATTCGGTATGGATAAAAGATCTTCCTATGTTATACTATTCAATTCTCGACGATGAATCGATTTGATAGCTCCGATATTGTTATTCATGATATTTTAATACGATTCGATATCATCGAGATGCAATGCAGCCCATTGAATTTACAAGCGAAACATTTATCATCTCTATGGGATTAAATCCCGAGTTATTGCGAATAAAAAATGAAACGATGAGATTATGGAAGTAAATATTCTCGCATTTATTGCTACTGCACTGTTCATTCTAGTTCCTACCGCCTTTTTACTTATAATATACGTAAAAACAATCAGTCAAAGTGATTAATTTGAATTAATCTTGACTTTTTTGTTCTTATCAATGATTGAAGATAAGAAAAATCACAAGGATTCCAATTTCGCGTCTTAAATGAAATTGGCGGACTAGAATTATCAGTATTCTACGAGAGAAGTATTCTATGAGATCCGATAGTATGGTAGAAAGAAATATATGAATCCTTCTACCATACTATCTCTTATTGTTATTGAAGTGTATAAAATTGTACTCTATAAAAATAGAGGTTGAATATAGATCAATTTGAATATAGATGAATCTACAATATATATCTTTCTATTTATATAGAGATATCATATCAATTACATATCTGTAATGTTAATATAATATACATCGTGGCCCAATTCTATTTCTTTGCTTCATAAGTCATGTTGATTCCAATGAATCTGAAATGAAATAATCGAAAGGCCACTAATCCTTTTTTTAGCATTCAAAAGAAGTAATTGATTGAGCAATTGACAGATGATCCAGGGGTTCGGTTCCGTAGGAACTTTTTATCTTCGGATTTCGAAAAGAATTAGTAAACCCCATCTTTAACGTTTGAACCATGATATGAAATGAGTTCGATAAAACAAGCAGAAATCCTATTTTGAAAATAACTAAAATACTAAGAATAATAAATAAAACAAGTGGTAAGCACGTAATATGTGGGTGGCTACCCCGAGGTACTATCTTATTATGAAGTAGTAGATTATTATGCGGAGTATCTCATTGGACAACCACTATGTCTATGTTCTTTCGTGTCGAAAGTATGTATCCACTTAAAAACTTATAATCAGAACTATTTTTTTTTTTTTTACTGTTCAAAAAAAATCAAAGAAAAAAGTTTTGCAGAATGATCTATAAAATAAACCAAAAACAATCGATACAGTTTGATTCTTCAATTAGTAGTACTTCTAGAGTCCACTTCTTCCCCATACTACGAGTGAAAGAGAAAATGTAAAGACTACCATTAAAGCAGCCCAAGCGAGACTTACCATATCCATGTGAATTATGTCCCCTATCTCTATGAATATAAAAGAATTATTCCATAATTGCTCACTAATAATTATTATTCACTAATAATAGTGGAATCACTAGCGCATAGTCAAAAAGAGATTCGGGCACAACACCATTGATGAAACAATCCAAAAAATCGAATTATAACAAGTTATTATATGATTTCTAGTATAATCGAAAAAATTAAGTACAAATAAAAGAGGCAGAGAAACTCTTGGAAGTATCAAAGGAGTGTTAGTACCATGTAGGAATAATAAGACCTAGTCTTTCTTTTGTTGTCCTGCATTTCATTACATTAAAAAATGAGTATAAAAATAGTCAATCAACATAGATCACTATCTATCGCATACCCCTATTATTCCTTTCTCATTTGATCTAATCTTTACTGTCTCCCGATTGTTTCATAGAGACAATCGGGAGATGGGATGACCTATTACATGCTAGAGCTTATCGAAAAGAAAGAAGTTCCTTTTTTTAAGATTCAAATAAAAAAAAGCCAATTATCCATTCAATATAATAGTGATTGAATGCTCGAGCACTCAGATACTTTCATGAGTCCATATATAAAGTATCTTCCTCCTTTCCGTAACTCAAAATGAAATTCGATTCCCTAATTCAAGACCCAATCAGTAGACACCACATTCGGAGTCGAAGGGTTATCATATCAAGATTTAACGATTATTTTTCATTACTCTACTAAATTCTTGAAACGAAACCTAGACGCAAGGATGTATGTATAGCATTTTACAGAACCCCAACGATGCTTAGAATCAAGCAAATATAAAGAGGCTTGCTTTTTTTTTTCTTCTCCTGGAAAAAAAATGATAAAGTTATATCAGCAAAATAGCAGAAAGTATTTCCATTCTTTTGTTTGTTGATGAGGCGACACCCGGATTTGAACTGGGGAAAAAGGGATTTGCAGTCCCCCGCCTTACCGCTCGGCCATGCCGCCAAAACGATACAAAATATTGGATTGGCTCTATCTCTTCGATTGATAGTATCTTACAACACACAATATCTAAAACTAAAAACCGAAAAACTTTACTTTCTTTTTCTATTGAAAAAAAATGTGGATTTTCAGTCACAAAAGCAAAAATTAAGGAGACAAATGGGAACCGTTAACTTTAACTATTGACTGTGAATTCATAAATGATTCTTGGATTAAAATTGAAAATTAGGTTTCCCTAATGATATAAGAAACCAATCCAAAAATTGATACCTTACCTAAATAAATAAAAATTGATACATAACTAATCATTACTAATCCATCCGTATTGATTCGTTTCCATAACCATAAAAAAATCCTTCTTAATGAAAATTATAATAGCGATTATTAGTATATGTAAACCCCAGAACATAAATGATTACAATTATCTAAATCTAATTGGGTATCTTATCTATATAAGATGTTTATAGGAAATGTTCAGAATTCCATTTTTACAATTTTTTTTTTTCATTATCATTAAATAGAAAATTCATTATCATTAAATAGAAAATTGGATAGAGTACGTGTCCCCCATAGAACTGTAATAAAGGAGGAGGTATATATAACTATATATATATCTGCACATGTTTATTATATTAATAAATACAAGTCTTCATACATACTTCAATCGGATTCTACGAATTCTACTAAAAAAAATATAGGTATAGGTAAAATATCTCTCTTCTATGCGAATTTTTTTTTAACAGTGGAATCTACGAAAAAGTTACATGTTGTTAAAAATAAAAAAATACAAAAAAAATTGTATATTGTTTCTGCAGATCAAATCCCGAATCTATTTATAGTACCCAATCGGATTGGAATATCATAATAATGGTAGAAATGGACTCACTTTTGTTTTGATATAGATATTCTATACAAAACTCCATAAGTCTAAATAGAATTTACCAATTCCTTTGTATTTCATTTGTAGTTGTTGCAAATTCCAATTTAAGTATCAAAGGCTCTTTATTCCTACGTTCATATGTATTTGATGCATTACATCTATTACACCTATCAAGTTAGGTAAAATTTCATGTGATTCAGTAAACATAATCTAAATTCCATCATTGCTAAATCGATCCATTTGATGATGAATAAGCAAATAATGGGATTTTTTTTATAAATGGGAAATAAAAAAAATGCTTGGGGGTGGAAATGAGAGAATGTCTACAATACCTGGGTTTAATCAGATACAATTTGAAGGGTTTTGTAGGTTCATTGATCATGGCTTAACAGAAGAACTTTCTAAGTTTCCAAAAATTGAAGATACAGATCAAGAAATTGAATTTCAATTATTTGTGGAAACATATAAATTGGTAGAACCATTGATAAAAGAAAGAGATGCTGTCTATGAATCACTCACATATTCTTCTGAATTATACGTATCCGCAGGATTAATTTGGAAAACCCGTAGGGATATGCAAGAACAAACAATTTTTATTGGAAACATTCCTCTAATGAATTCCCTGGGAACTTCTATAGTAAATGGACTATACAGAATTGTGATCAGTCAAATATTGCAAAGCCCCGGTATCTATTACCGGTCAGAATTGGACCATAACGGAATTTCGGTCTATACCGGCACCATAATATCTGATTGGGGAGGAAGATTAGAATTAGAGATTGATCGAAAAGCAAGGATATGGGCTCGTGTGAGTAGGAAACAGAAAATATCTATTCTAGTTCTATCATCAGCTATGGGTTCGAATCTAAGAGAAATTCTCGAGAATGTTTGCTACCCTGAAATTTTTTTGTCTTTCCTGAATGATAAGGAGAAAAAAAAAATTGGATCAAAAGAAAATGCCATTTTGGAGTTTTATCAACAATTTTCTTGTGTAGGTGGAGATCCGGTATTTTCTGAATCCTTATGTAAGGAATTACAAAAGAAATTCTTTCAACAAA